TAAGACCACAATGGATCTATGATAAGATCATTTATTTACAACGGAATGGTATACAAAGTCAACAGATCTTACTGAATATAAAATATTATGGCTACACAAACCGTTGAGGGTAGTTCTAGATCTGGCCGCCCCAAACGAACTAATGCAGGGAGTTTATTGAAACCATTGAATTCAGAATATGGTAAAGTAGCTCCTGGGTGGGGAACTACTCCTTTGATGGGTCTCGCAATGGCTCTTTTTGCGATATTCCTATCTATTATTTTGGAGATTTATAATTCTTCCATTTTACTGGATGGAATTTCAATGAATTAGATTCACAAGAACCATTAACTAGCCTTTTCAATACAAAATGAAGCGTTTAGGTTTATGATTTTTATCCCATTCTATTTTGGCAGTTCGACCGTGGAATTTCTTTGTTTCTGTATTTCCGGAATATGAGTGTGTGACTTGGTATAATGGATCCTATGGATAGTACAGAGAATGGGTCTGTCATCTTGATAGAGATGGTTTTACTTCGTCGGATATTCATTCTAGTATCTGGAGCACGGAATATATATATGAAATAGATTACAAAGTATTAGAACTATGATTCATACTTAATAGTTAGACCTCGTGGCCGGACTTCGAAAATTTTTTTTTTTTTTCAAAGAGTTAGAGGTTATAAATAGAAAGATTTTTTTTTTCAAACTAAACTTTCGTTTAGGCTTATTTTGATCAAAGGACAAAGGTTTCTTTGGATTTTTGGTCATTATATCTATTCATTGAATAAGTGATGATCCAACGGTTCTTACTCAGGGAATTTTGGGACTTAGTTTGAAAGGGTTTTATTGAATCATCGTGGTTCTAGTATGAATCTGAGGTTTTAATCAATTCATAGGGTCTTAACAAGAGAATTCCTATCAATAATAAAGAAAACAGCAGTAAAGCCGCATTACACATAAATAACAACAAAGAAAATAGGTAAATAGAAGATTCAAGAGGCCTATAACGATCAATATATAGACGAATGAGCCGACTTGATTTTTTGGCATTATAACCACAAAGAGGAGTTTTCGGATTTTTATTCTTTCGTATCTTCATAAAAAATGAATCATAGAATTAAGAAATTTAAAACTTTCTATTACACGCATCCGTTAGAACTAGTATTTGTGTGTTTATGTTTGAGCCGTATGAGATGAAATTTTCATATACGGTTCTCCGGGGGGGAGTCTCCGTGATTTACCTATCTCAATAAAATCTATGATTGGTTCGAAGAACGTCTTGAGATTCAGGCAATTGCCGATGATATAACTAGTAAATACGTTCCTCCTCACGTCAACATATTTTATTGTCTAGGAGGAATTACGCTTACTTGTTTTTTAGTACAAGTAGCTACAGGGTTTGCTATGACTTTTTATTATCGTCCGACCGTTACAGAGGCTTTTGCTTCTGTTCAATATATAATGACTGAAGCTAATTTTGGTTGGTTAATCCGATCGGTTCATCGATGGTCGGCAAGTATGATGGTCCTAATGATGATCCTACACGTATTTCGTGTGTATCTAACCGGTGGCTTTAAAAAACCTCGCGAATTGACTTGGGTTACAGGTGTGGTTTTGGGTGTATTGACCGCATCTTTTGGTGTAACTGGTTATTCCTTACCTCGGGACCAAATTGGTTATTGGGCAGTAAAAATTGTAACAGGCGTACCAGACGCTATTCCTGTAATAGGCTCGCCCCTGGTAGAGTTATTACGCGGAAGTGCTAGTGTGGGACAATCCACTTTGACTCGTTTTTATAGTTTACACACTTTTGTATTACCTCTTCTTACTGCCGTATTTATGTTAATGCACTTCCCAATGATACGTAAGCAAGGTATTTCTGGTCCTTTATAAAGAATATATACCATCTGTAATCAATCATTTATCACTTGGGGTAGGAACAATAGTATTTCATTGCTACAAATATGGATTATTGAAAAGAATAAGACATGTATTGGGATATTTCTCTTCAACTCTACAAAAATGTATTATTTTTTTGACACTCATAGTTGAAGCGAATTTTCCGAAGATAAAATGGATTATGGGAGTGTGTGACTTGAACTATTGATCGGGCCTTGCAGATATATGCCCTTATCTATCTGCCACATTTTAATTCACAACAAAAAAATGTGTCTTTGTTCCAACCACCGCGTAAGCCCCATACAGAAGATAGGCCGGTTCGTTTGAAGAGAATCTTTTCTATGATCAGACCCGATCATGTCGTGTATGATATGAACAGGCTCCGTAAGATCCGATCCAGTAGAATAAGTGATTGGCATAATCCGGATTATGTTTTATATATTTCACTTACTAAATAGTATATAAATGTATTCATTTCCTCTGCATTGACTCGATTTATGATACTATCGGAGTGAAACAAGGGATCTAAAGAAGAACAGAGGCTAGACTATATTAGTAACAAGTAAATCCTTTGCTTTGTATGTAAAAAGTCTCGATATTTTAGGGGATAAAGGCCAATT